ACTATCTCACGTATTCAAAAAAATTTGGATTGATAAATAAAAATAAGAACACAAATCTGACATGTCGTGATACATACAGCAGTGGGGGAGTATGGGACAAAAAATAAATCCACTTGGTTTCCGACTTGGTACAACACAAAGTCATCATTCTCTTTGGTTTGCACAACCAAAAAATTATTCCGAAGGTCTACAAGAAGATCAAAAAATACGAAACTGTATTAAGAATTATGTACAAAAGAATATGCGAATATATTCCGGTGTTGAGGGAATTGCACAGATAGAGATTCAAAAAAGAATTGATCTAATTCAAGTCATAATCTATATAGGATTCCCAAAATTATTAATAGAAAATAGATCACAACGAATCGAAAAATTACAGATGAATGTACAAAAAGAACTTAATTGTGTGAACCGAAAACTAAACATTGCTATTAGAAGAATTGCAAATCCTTATGGACACCCTAATATTCTTGCCGAATTTATAGCCGGACAATTAAAAAATAGAGTTTCTTTTCGCAAAGCAATGAAAAAAGCTATTGAATTAACTGAACAGGCAGATACAAAAGGAATTCAAGTACAAATTGCAGGGCGTATTGACGGAAAAGAAATTGCACGCGTCGAATGGATCAGAGAAGGTAGGGTTCCTCTACAAACCATTGGAGCTAAAATTGATTATTGTTCTTATACCGTTCGAACTATATACGGGGTATTAGGAATCAAAATTTGGATATTTGTAGACGAAGAAAAATAAGACTGTACGAGTCTTTACAGTCTACCCATTAATGGAAATAGAACAAAAAAAAACAAACTCCTTTTATGTTCAATCAAAACATAAATGATAAATTCTGCAATTCTATAGGGCTGAATAAAAAATCGATTGATCATTTTCTATAATTGCAATGCTTAGTGTGCGACTCGTTGGTTTTTTTTAAGACTAGGATTCAAAAAAATGGATCGGACTGTAGTATGAACTAATAAGTAGAGCATTAATAACCAACCTATTGCTTCGCATTATCTGGATCCAAAGAACCAGTCAAGATATAATATATTGGTCATATCATTGTAGCAACTGAAATCTTTTTTTGCATAAACAAAAAAAACCAATCTGATTATGAGTTGTGAAGTTTTAAGTTGTGAAACGAAATCGAAAAGTATGCGGATAAATGGAAGGATGAGAGAAAGAGAGAAAGAAAATATCAATGATATAGGATTCCAATATGTAAGGTCTCTGAGTTATCTCAAAAAAAACAGTGTAATAAAGCATCACTAATGATTCATCCATAATTAGATGAATAACAAAAAAATCAAGAGCCTGTAGCCAATAAAAACTGAGAAAATTGACTTAAGAAAAAATTTCATTAAGGACTCCGTTGGAGAATTCAGACCTAACCATTAATCGAGAAGCAATGGGAACGATGGAACCCATGAATACCGAAGATTCTATTGAAAATGAATCTTAATGATTCATTGGGTGGGATGGCGAAACGCACCAGAGACCTATTCTTTTTTTCGGAGAGGTCATGGACTAACCCTACAACTGAAATAGATATTAAAAGAGTAAATATTCGCCCGCGACAATTTGATTTTATTGGATTGATAAACTTTAATCGATCCGATATGGTAAAAGAGAAAACAAAATAAAGATTTGTTAGAACGTTATAAAAAAACGACATTAAGATTATTTATAAATAGAATATACCATTTTAATTATATATCTAAACACGATATACAAATTTCGAATCGATTAATTAGATAAAATTTCAAAGAATCCTATGCTTCAGTATATTATTCATTAAATCCATCTATATGTATATCTTGATAAAATCTTTTTTAGTCGTTTCATTCGCGAGGAGCTGGATGAGAAGAAACTCTCATGTCCAGTTCTGTAGTAGAGATGGAATTGAGAAAGAACCATCAACTATAACCCCAAAAGAACAAGATTTCGTAAACAACATAGAGGAAGAATGAAAGGAATATCTTATCGAGGTAATCATATTTGTTTTGGTAGATATGCTCTTCAAGCACTTGAACCCGCTTGGATCACATCTAGACAAATCGAAGCAGGACGCCGAGCAATGACACGAAATGTACGTCGTGGTGGAAAAATATGGGTACGTATATTTCCAGACAAACCAGTTACAGTAAGACCCACGGAAACCCGTATGGGGTCGGGTAAAGGATCCCCCGAATATTGGGTAGCTGTCGTTAAACCCGGTAGAATACTTTATGAAATGAGTGGAGTAGCCGAAAATATAGCTCGAAAGGCTATTTCAATAGCGGCGTCCAAAATGCCTATAAGAACTCAATTCATTATTTCTGGATAGGAATGTAGAACCAAAGGAAAGAAATCTTGGATATAAAAAAACCAATTGCAGGTTTTCTTTTTTTTTTTGACTTCGTCCTTTGCTTTACTTTACATTAAACATTAAAAAAACAGATTCAAAAAATGATATGATTCAACCTCAAACCCATTTGAATGTAGCAGACAATAGCGGGGCCCGAGAATTGATGTGTATTCGAATCATAGGAGCCAGTAATCGACGATATGCTCATATTGGTGACGTTATTGTTGCTGTGATCAAGGAAGCAGTACCAAATACGCCTCTAGAAAGATCAGAAGTGATCAGAGCTGTAATTGTACGTACTTGTAAAGAACTCAAACGTGACAACGGTATGATAATACGATATGATGACAATGCTGCAGTTGTCATTGATCAAGAAGGAAATCCAAAAGGAACTCGAGTTTTTGGTGCGATCGCCCGGGAATTGAGACAGTTAAATTTTACTAAAATAGTTTCATTAGCACCGGAAGTCTTATAAGATGAGATGAAACCGCGATATAGTGATAGTATTTAAATAAAATAGATAAATATAAATTTAGTAGAGTATGTCTCATGTATATACTTTTAATAATTTTCATAAAAAAAAAGAACATGTTGATTATATCAAAATTCGGAAACAACAAAATTTTTAATTTATTATGGGTAAGGACACTATTGCTGACATAATAACTTCTATACGAAATGCTGACATGAATAGAAAAGGTACGGTTCGAATAGCATCTACTAAGATCACCGAAAACATTGTTAAAATACTTTTACGAGAGGGTTTTATAGAAAACGTAAGGAAACTTGTAGAAAACAACAAATCTTTTTTGGTTTTAACCCTACGACATCGAAGGAATAGGAAAGGCGTATATAGACCTATTTTAAATTTAAAACGAATCAGTCGACCCGGTCTACGAATCTATTCTAACTATCAACGAATTCCTAGAATTTTAGACGGGATGGGGATTGTAATTCTCTCTACTTCTCGGGGTATAATGACAGACCAAGCGGCTCGACTAGAAAGAGTGGGCGGAGAAGTTTTGTGTTATATATGGTAATTCTTCTGCTATACGAATTGTATCCGGACCTTCAAAAAAAAACGAAAAAAAAAAAGCCAAGTTATCTAATATCGCTCCTCCTACATTAGTTGATACTTCAAGGAGGGTTTGCCTGGAATAAAAGAAAAAAAAAGAAAAAAATGGATTCAACGAGGTATAATTACTGAATCATTTACCAATGGTATGCTTCCGGATTCTTTTAGATCCTTTCGATAAGGACGTCAGATTTGAATTTTAAGTTATGTTTCAAGAAGGATCCGACACAGTTTTATACATATACTACCAGGAGATAGAGTCAAAATTGAAGTAAGTCGTTAGGATTCAAACGGAAGGCGTTTAATTTATCGACTCCACAACAAGGATTCGAATGATTAGGTGATTTTTCAACATTCCTTTCGTGGGGATACAATTCACAGTTCAAAAATTTCAAGAAACTTATTTTCTTCCAATAAGTCGATTCGAAATTCAGTTAAGGAATAACAACTATGAAAATAAGGGCCTCGGTTCGTAAAATTTGTGAAAAATGTCGACTGATCTGTAGGAGGGGACGAATTATAGTAATTTGTTCAAACCCGAGACATAAACAAAGACAAGGATAATCTTTCGAAAAGGGGCTCTATAAAAGAACCGATGAACAAATCAAAATAAAAGATCGGTTTTGAGATGAAATGGATATATCCATATATCGCTGATTTATATTTACGAAATGATAAAATATGGCAAAATCTATACCAAGAAGTGGTTCACGTAGGACTGGACGGATTGGTTCACGTAAAAGTGCACGTCGAATTCCCAAGGGCGTTATTCATGTTCAAGCAAGTTTCAACAACACCATTGTGACTGTTACAGATGTACGAGGTCGGGTAATTTCTTGGTCCTCAGCCGGTACTTGTGGATTCAGGGGTACACGAAGAGGGACACCTTTTGCTGCTCAAACCGCAGCAGGAAATGCTATTCGAGCAGTAGCAGATCAAGGTATGCAACGAGCGGAAGTCATGATAAAGGGTCCTGGTCTCGGAAGAGATGCAGCATTACGAGCTATTCGTAGAAGTGGTATACTTTTAAATTTCGTACGGGATGTAACCCCTATGCCACATAATGGTTGCCGACCCCCTAAAAAAAGACGGGTGTAGAAATAAACATTGAAGAGATTTCAAGAGAAATAAATGACTTACAAATCCGCCAAATAATATTACTATGGTTCGAGAGAAAGTAAAAGTATCTACTCGGACACTACTGTGGAAGTGTGTTGAATCAAGAGCAGACAGTAAACGTCTTTATTATGGACGCTTTATTCTGTCTCCACTTATGAAAGGTCAAGCTGACACAATAGGCATCGCGATGCGAAGAGCTTTGCTTGGCGAAATCGAAGGGACATGTATTACACGCGCAAAATCTGAGAAAATCCCACATGAATATTCTACTGTAGTAGGTATTCAAGAATCAGTACATGAAATTTTAATGAATTTGAAAGAAATTGTATTGAGAAGTAATCTATATGGAACTCGCGACGCGCTTATTTGTGTCAAAGGTCCGGGATATGTAACTGCTCAAGACATCCTCTTACCACCTTCTGTGGAAATCGTTGATAATACACAGCATATAGCTAGCCTAA